TATTAATATTACCAAAAAAAATGACCGCGTTGAAAGGAAAGGGATGAATCCGCTCTTAGGAATGATTAAATCCTCAAAATGATTGCTCTGATATATCACATAAATTCTTTGAAATGAAAAAATCAAATAATTCTCTGTGGTGGAACAAAATATCTCTCATTTCTCCCTCGAAAATCTTTTTTTTTTCAAAGTAATCTTGTTATGTTGCCTTGGCCTTGAACGGTGCATTAATCTTTTGAATCCGGTACCAACAGGTATCGTCCCTCCTAAAACAACGTTCTCTTTCAGACCTTTCAACCAATCGATACGACCCCGGAGAGCGGCCTTTGCTAAAACTCGAGCAGTTTCTTGAAAACTCGCTTCGGATATAAAACTTTGAGTATTCAGAGATGTTTTCGTTATTCCCAATAATAGGGCTCGGTAAAAGATCGCTTCTTCCAAAGCACGTCCCGTTCGTTCAGCTCGCAACAATCCAATTAGTTCACCGGGTGAAAAAACATTAGACATTCCGTCTTCTGAAACCAAGACTTTTGATGTTATTTGACGCACAATAATTTCTATATGTCTATTATGGATCTGCACCCCTTGGGATCGATAAACCTTTTGGATCTTATTAACCAAAGAAATACGACTTTGCGCAATAATTAGCTCAGCACCAATCAAGAATCCCCAGGGAATGCCAAGAATTCTTGTTATATGCTCGTTCCAACCCTCAACTCTCTTTTCTAGATTCGTCGATATTGAATCAATCGAACGCACTTCTAATACCTGTTCCACTTTTGGAAGACCCTGTGTTATATCACCAGATCTCGATTTTTCATATATAAATGTAAGTAATATATCTCCTTCATAAAGCATTTCTCCATAATGGCCATGAACGGTTGCTCCTGGAGTCGCCAAATAAGGGTTAGCCGATCTTATTACTACAGAATCCATTTGAACAATTAGAACTTGACCCGATTTTAGGTGTGGTTCGTTTTTAGCTATACACACATTTTCACAAAGAAATTGCCCAAGGTTAATTATTGTACATCTTTTTTCACAAGAATTATGATGATAATTATGATAGAGAACATGCCAATTAAAATGGAATGGATTCAAAACGATGTTACTGCATAGATCAGGCTTATAAATTCTCCCGTTTTCGCCCATTAAATAATATTTAAATACTTGAAAAGTTTCCTTTAAATTGTCAAGTTGCAAATATTTAGTTATCGAGATCTGATTATGAGTTATTAAACGGTAAAATGAAAAAAACTTTGCAACTTGAAGGGCTATTCCTAAAGGGCCTAACGAATTCCTAATTGGAATTAGAGGATCTCCTTTAATTGATTTTTTTATCCCATTGGGATATTTTACATCGTTGAATGGGGCCACATCGTTGAATGGGGCCACATCGTTGAATGGGGCCATTTGAAAACAATGATCCGATGACAAAATTATTAAAGATCGGCATTCCTTATTTCTATTCAACAACATACGAATAGTTACGTGATTTTGTCTAAGTGGTTGTTGAATCTTTGCCTTGGAATAAATAGAATAAAATGGATTGATATTAGTGCGATCTGACTCATTATCAGCGATCAATCTTGAACCGGAGAGATCATTCCTTTTTCTGATATACGAAATATGGGATTTCACTAAGTCAATTCTTAGAAAATCTCGAATCAAACCATTTGTACTTACTTCAACAAAAGAAGCGCGGGTCTCTTCAATAGAAGAAATCTTTTTGTCTCGATCCCAATTCAAGACTAAACAAGTCCGAACTAATTGAATGCTTGTGTCAGAAATTCCTTGAATTGGTTTTCCATTTCCATAAAGAATATAATTGCCAACTTTAAGTTCCAGATTATCCCTTTCCTGCAACAGATCCTGGGGGAAAAGTTTTACTAAATTTATACCATCCGCTATTTCATATATAATTACGGGTCGAACTAAAACAAAATACTTTTTCTTGGTAGGTGTGATCCATTGGACATAGATCCAATTTTTCAATTTTTTGGATTCCGTAGAATTCTTTTTTTTTACCGTTCCGAGTGGTATCAAGATGCCGCTGTGTCGGGATATCTTATCCATCTCTCCAGGAAAATAGATATCCCCAGAAAAGATTTTGAATTCAATCCTTTTTTTTTTCTTCTCCACTCGAACCAATCCGCCTACTCGACTTCTTATATTGACAGTGATTGGTGTATCTACTCCAATGATACTATTGTTCCGTACCATTATGGAAGAAGATTCAGGTAAAATATGCACTTCCTCGGGAATGAAAAAAGATCGATCGACTTTCATTTGGTATTTTGGCTTCAATTCTTTGACTCCTCGATACTCAATTAAATCCTCTTTTTTGAAAATGGAATGAACTCCTATAGTCCTATATTTAGTAATTCCTGAACTCTTTTTTCTGTATTGAGGATCATCGAAATAAGCAAGAATACTATTTCTACAAAAAATGCCATTGAGAGGTATTTCAATCGAGATACCGGAAGGGGGCATTAGTAGT